AGAAAGACGAATAGGGAGTATATATATTATTTAATAAAATACAATAAATATTTATATTAACAATAAATATTTATATTAATAAAATACAATAAATATTTATATACTCCCTATTTAAGTATATATATACTCACTTAGGTATACTTAGTATAATATAACAATTATATATGAATTATAAGATATCTTTATAACAATATAAGGATAAGGTTTAAATATTAATTTAAAACAAATTAATTTAAAACAATAAATATAACAATCAAATAACAGGTACAAATATTAAATCGAGGTACCCACTCTATGATAACTCTCAACAGCTTCCCCTCAATTTTTGTGCCTTTAGTGGGCTTAGTATTTCCGGCAATTGCAATGGCTTCTTTATCTCTTTATGTTCAAAAAAACAAGATTTTTTAGATACGATAAGGACAAATCTTATCTATTTTTTTTTTTTTCAAGACTTACTTGGATCATAACACGGATATCTATTTAGTAGAATATGGTATAACATGTGGCTTCCTTCGGGCATAAGCTCTTATGTATGTGTAAACATGATATATGTTTAAATGAATTATAACTATTTTCAAACGTATCGGGATCGGGGAGAATTTCTGAAATGTAAAGTCAATATATCTATATGTATTAGGAAAGAAAGGGATGTTATTATTTTAGTTTGGATCTAACAAATTCGATGAATTACCCCTAAAGGTTCACATCATAATAGTGCTGGTTGATGAGAGTTACTTCGGAAACAAAAAAAGTAAAATAAAATTTATTTTTGTTATTCTACCAATTCCAATAAAATGCAACTAGGTCTAGTTATAGTATGAGTTGTCGATCAGAACGTATATGGATAGAACTTATAGTGGGGTCTCGAAAAACAAGTAATTTCTGCTGGGCCTTTATTCTTTTTTTAGGTTCGTTGGGGTTTTTATTGGTTGGAACGTCCAGTTATTTTGGTAGGAATTTTATATCTTTATTTCCTTCTCAGCAAATAATTTTTTTTCCACAAGGGATCGTGATGTCTTTCTATGGGATCGCAGGTCTTTTTATTAGCTCCTATTTGTGGTGCACAATTTCGTGGAATGTAGGTAGTGGTTATGATCAATTCGATATAAAAGAGGGCATAGTGTGTATTTTTCGTTGGGGATTTCCTGGAAAAAATCGTCGCATATTCCTCCGATTCCTTATGAAAGACATTCAGTCCATCAGAATAGAAATAAAAGAGGGTATTTATGCTCGTCGTGTCCTTTATATGGAAATCAAAGGCCAGGGGGCCGTTCCCTTGACTCGTACTGATGAGAATTTGACTCCACGAGAAATTGAGCAAAAGGCTGCTGAATTGGCCTATTTCTTGCGTGTACCAATTGAAGTATTTTGAAAAAAGGAACTGAAGAATGAAATGAATATTTTGCAAGAGAGAAAAAACTCAAGAATCCTCTTTTTTTTTCTATAGCATAACTTAACTGAAGTTTCTTCAGAACGCTTATTCGAGCCAAAGCAAACGTATACGAAACAATTTTAAAACTAAATTGTTTGTGTCCACAATTTTTTTTTTCTAAATATTTGATATTTAGATAGAACGGGAGCTCTTTCGTCTCGAAATCCGACTACTATTAATTTGTAATTTGTAGCGGGCTCTTTATTATTCTATTTCTGTATTCTTTCTAAATTCAAGGACTAACCGCTGTACTGAATCAAAAAAAAACCGTAAATAGATTCATGGGCTCGCTGACTTGTAATAGAACTTATGATTGATAGAAATATTAGTATCGTATAGAGTCGACGAATGAGGTGCGTTCATTAAAAATTAAAAAATTCACAGATGAAAAAATGGCAAAAAAGAAAGTATTCATTTCCCTTCTATATCTTGCATCTATAGTATTTTTACCTTGGTGGATCTCTTTCTCATTTAATAAAAGTCTGGAATCTTGGGTTACTAATTGGTGGAATATTAGGCAATCCGAATTTTTTTTGAATGATATTCAAGAAAAGAGTATTCTAAAAAAATTCATAGACTTAGAGGAACTCCTACGTTTGGACGAAATGATAAAGGAATACCCGGAAACACATTTACAAAAGCCTCGCATCGAAATCTACAAAGAAACGATCCAATTGATCAAGATTCACAACGAGGATCGCATCCATACAATTTTACACTTCTCGACAAATATAATCTGTTTCGTTATTCTAAGTGGTTATTATATTCTAGGTAATGAAGAACTTATTATTCTTAACTCTTGGGTTCAAGAATTCCTATATAATTTAAGCGACACAATAAAAGCTTTTTCTATTCTTTTATTAACTGATTTATGTATAGGATTCCATTCGCCCCACGGTTGGGAATTAATGATTGGCTCCGTCTACAAAGATTTTGGATTTGCTCATAATGATCAAATTATATCTGGTCTTGTTTCTACCTTTCCAGTCATTTTAGATACAATTTTTAAATATTGGATCTTTCGTTATTTAAATCGTGTATCTCCTTCACTTGTAGTGATTTATCATT